AATTAGGTTTACGACGAAACCTAAAAATCGATCACTGATCCAATTGGAATACCTCTATGGGATACACCTCAACAGAAAACTGTTGAGTAACGGCAGCAAGTGATTGAGTTCAGTAGTTTCTCATAGAAAATTATTGACTCTAGAGATATGGTAATATGGAGAAAATTGTTTGAAGCACGCACAGAACTGGAAGGGCCCCTTGTTTCAAAGAGAGGAGGACGGATTATTCACATTTCATTTGATGGTCAGAGGCGAATTGAAAGTTAAGCAGTGGATCCCCCCAGGGAAAAATAGAGATGTCTCCTACGTTACCCGTAATATGTGGAAGTATCGACGTAATTTCATAGAGTCATTCGGTCTGAATGCTACATGAAGAACATAAGCCAGATGACGGAACGGGGAGACCTAGGATGTAGAAGATCCTAACATGAGTGATTCGGAAGATTTGGATTCCACTCGTGCGAGACTTCATTATACGATGAGAAGATCCATTTCTTGCTATATCATCATATACATCTAGAAAGCCGTATGCTTTGGAAGAAGCTTGTACAGTTTGGGAAGGGGTTTTGATTGATAAAAAAGAAGAATCTACTTCAACCGATATACCCTTAGGCACAGCCATACATAATATAGAATTTACACATGGAAAGGGTGGACAATTAGCTAGAGCAGCAGGTGCTGTAGCGAAACTGATTGCAAAAGAGGGTAAATCGGCCACATTAAGATTACCATCTGGGGAGATCCGTTTGATATCTCAAAACTGCTTAGCAACAGTCGGACAAGTGGGTAATGTTGGAGTGAACCGAAAGAGTTTGGGTAGAGCTGGATCGAGGTGTTGGCTGGGTAAGCGTCCTGTAGTCAGAGGAGTAGTTATGAACCCTGTGGACCATCCCCACGGGGGCGGTGAAGGGAGAGCCTCAATTGGTAGAAAAAAACCCTCAACTCCTTGGGGTTATCCCGCGCTTGGAAGAAGAACTAGGAAAAGGAAAAAATATAGTGATAGTTTGATTCTTCGTCGCCGTAAATAGGAATATTCCAAATCGAATTTGGCGAATTCCAGAAATGAAATAATGTGATGGGCGAACGACGGGAATTGAACCCGCGCATGGTGGATTCACAATCCACTGCCTTGATCCACTTGGCTACATCCGCCCCCTATCTAGCTAAAGGATTTCTTCTGTTTTCCATTCATCATTATTGTATTTATTTGTCCCTCCATACTTAGATCGAGATATTGGAGATCGAATGCCAATCTTGAAGATGTCAAATCAAAAAAAAGGATGAATCAGCTATGATACGTGAAAAAAAAAGATTTGTAGCAAAAAAAACATTTGTCGCTAAGCATTTATTGGAAAAAATGAAAAAAATCAAAAAGGGGGAAATAATAATCACTTGGTCTCGAGCATCTACCATTATCCCGCCAATGGTTGGCCATACAATCGGTATTCATAATGGAAAGGAACATTTGCCTATTTATATAACGGATTCTATGATAGGCCACAAATTGGGAGAATTTGCGCCTACTCGTACTTTCGCGAGAGATGCAAGAAAAAATAACGATAAGAAATCTGTAATGAAGAAGAAGAAAAAAAAATAGATAGGAATCAAACAAAGGTGAAGGAGAAAGAATCTTATGAAAAATCTTAAAAAGGTAAAGGGTAACCCTATGAGAAAGAATTTCAATTCAGGTAAAGAAGTCCAAGTTTTAGCTCGACATATAGATTTGTCTATTTCTAAGGTACGAAGAGTTATTGATCAGATTCGCGGTCGTTCCTATGAGGAAACACTTATGATACTGCATTCGATGCCCTATCAAGCATCTTATCCCATCCTCAAATTAGTTTCTTCTGCAGCAGCAAATGCTAATCATAATATGGGTTTAAACGAAGCTGATTTATACATTAGTAAAGCCGAAGTAAATAGGAGTACTATTGTCAAAAGATTCAGACCCCGTGCTAAAGGACAAAGTTATCCCATAAAAAGAACCATGTGTCATATAAAAATTGTATTAAAGGAAGAATCAAAACCATTACTGAGTTCCTTTCAGCAATCTCAGATTAGGATAAAACTAATAAGATTGAAGAGATTTGTCAGAAGATACAAGAGAATGGCAAAAAATATGGATGAGAAAATAATAAAATAAGAAATTATGGGACAAAAAACAAATCCACTTGGTTTTAGACTTGGTACAACCCAAAGTCATCATTCCGTTTGGTTCGAAGAACCAAAAAATTATTCTGCGAGTCTACAAGAAGATGAAAAAATACGAAATTTTTTCAAGAATTATGTACAAAATAGTATCGATAACTATATAAAAAAGAATAAAAATAAGAATCAAAAAAAAAAAAAAGCAAAGAAAATACAAAAAAATAATATTAAACCCCCCTCAAGAAACCGTAATAAAGGTTACGAGGGAGTTGTACGTGTAGAAATTCAAAAACAAATAGTTCATACAAAAAAAACATTTATTAAACTTAAAAGATTTTCAGATCCATTACAAATACAAAAAGCAATTATACGAATCATAATCTATAGTGGATCCCTACCAAAGTTCCTATTAAAAAAGGAAATTTTGGAAAGAGATGTAAAAAAACAAGAATTTTTTTATATATACTCAAAAAAAATTATTATTCAATTCAAAAAAGTTCAAAGACCTTATAGCCAACCTAACCTTATTGCCAAATTTATAACTTTACAAATAAAAGAAAGAATCCCATTTCGAAGAATAATGAACCAGGCTATTGAATTAGCTAGAAAAGAAAAAAATACAAAAGGAATGAGAATAAGACTTGCAGGCCGTATCGAAGGAAAAGATAAAGCACGTAAAGTGGGTAAAAGAAAAGGTAAACTTCCCTTACAAAGAATTTATGCTAACATTGATTACTGTTCTCACACAATTCAAACTATTTATGGAGTATTAGGTCTAAAAATTTGGATATTGAGAAAGTAGAAATCACTGAACTTCTATTTCTATCTTGTAACAATTGTCAAAGAAAAAATAAAAAAATCTTGGATTCTTTTCCCTTCAACAAAAATAAGTAATTCGATTTAGTGATAATTTCATAAAAATGGAATTCATTCTTTTATTTTAGTATAATTGCTATGCTTAGTGTGTGATTCGTTAGTTCTTGATTTCAAGTTTCAAAGTTAGGATTCAAAAAATGGACTGATACCTACTAAAAACTTAGTGAATAATTAGACAAAATAAACTAACAACCAACTTATTCCTTCGTACTATCAAGATCCCAAGAAACAGTCACTATAATGAATGACTAAATTCATCATATAGTTGCAGCAACTCAAATTTTTTTGTTTCTATAAAGAAAAGGGATGTAGATCAAAGGAAGGATAATAGAAAGAAAGAATGAAATAATAATGCTATATGATTCTAATATGTATGGTCCATGAATACTATAATTAAAAACAATGTGACAAAGCATCAATAATATAAATTGCATGAAAAATTCAATATCTAAATTGATCCATTTTGATATTCAAAACAAAAAGAATATAGAATTCAAAAATACAAAAAATATAAATATTAATAAAATAAAAAAGAACAAAGAGTCTTGGGTTAATAAAACTAAGAAAATTGACTCAACAATAAATTGTATTGGAAGCTCCATTGCAGAGTTAGTTCAGACCTAACCATGAATAGAGAAGCTATGGGAACGACAGAACCCTTGACTGCATAGGATTCTATTAAATAAAAACAAATCCTAAGAATTCATTGGGCAGGATGGCGGAATAAACCAAGAAAAAATCCAATTATTCTAAAATAAAAGATCATGAATTGAACCTACAAATGAATGAAAGATAAATAGAGTAAATATTCGCCCGCGAAATCCCTACTTAATGCAATTTCAATATTTTGACATCATTGAATTAGGAAACAAAACAAGGAAATAAAAGATCCATGATAAATGAAATATATATAAATGGACAAAGATACCTATCCAAATTTATTCTATATACATCCCTATTAGAACAAATTGAATGTAAATAAATCAATCACATTAGTTAAGATTTGATTATCTATATTGTATATATATATGTATTTGGAATATTCCACTTGTTGAATTGAAATCCTTTCATTCGCGAGGAGCTGGATGAGAAGAAACTCTCATGTCCAGTTCTGCAATAGAGATGAGATTGAAGAAACAACCATCGACTATAACCCCAAAAGAACAAGATTTCGTAAACAACATAGAGGAAGAATGAAGGGAGTATCTCAGCGAGGCAACCATATTTCTTTTGGCAGATATGCTCTTCAGGCACTCGAACCTGCTTGGATTACCGCTAGACAAATAGAAGCAGGACGAAGAGCAATGACACGATATGTGCGTCGCGGTGCAAAAATATGGATACGTATATTTCCCGATAAACCTATTACAATGAGAACTGCAGAAACCCGTATGGGTTCGGGTAAGGGAGATCCAAAATATTGGATATCTGTTGTTAAACCAGGTCGAATACTTTATGAAATGATGGGAGTATCAGAAATTGTAGCTAGAAGAGCGATCTCAATAGCTGCTCACAAAATGCCTATACGAACTCAATTTATTATTTCAAAATAGAGACATCAAAAAAGATATTCAAAACGAAAAAACAACTGCAAGTTTATTTATTTCTGGACAGAAAATATTTTCTTCTTTTTTATTTTTGTACTGAAAAAATAAATTAAATTAAAAATAATATGATTCAACCTCAGACCCTGTTGAATGTAGCAGATAACAGCGGAGCTCGAAAATTAATGTGTATTCGAATCATAGGAACTAGTAATCAACGATATGGCCATATTGGTAATGTTATTGTTGCTGTAGTTAAAGAAGCAGTTCCTAATATGTCTCTAGAAAAATCAGAAGTTATTAGAGCTGTAATTGTACGTACATGTAAAGAACTCAAACGTGAAGATGGTATGATAATAAAATATGATAACAATGCAGCGGTTATCATTGATCAAAAAGGAAATCCAAAAGGATCTCGAGTTTTTGGTGCAATTACTGAAGAATTAAGACAATTTCGCTTTACTAAGATTCTTTCCATAGCTCCTGATGTATTATAAAAGAAAACTATGGTATCTTAAATAGATGAAATTAATGGATTATTTTTCAGGTATATATTTTAGAATCATTCAAAAAAAAAAAAAGAAAAAAAAAAAGGAAACATGTTGATTACATAAAAGCTAGGAGTAAACCATAATTTTAATTGATCATGAGTAAGGACACTATTTCCAACCTTCTAACTTCTATAAGAAATGCTGACATGGCTAAAAAAGAAACCGTCCGAATAGCATCTACAAATATTACGGAAAATATTGTCAGGATACTTCTAAGGGAAGGTTTTATTCAAAACGTTCGGAAACATCAAGAAAATAGGAAAAATTTCTTGGTTTTAACTTTACGATATAAAAAGACTCCAAAAGAAGTATATAGAACTAGAAAGGAAGTATACAGAACTAGAACTACTTTAAAACGTATAAGTCGACCAAATTTACGAATTTATTGCAAGTACCCCAAAATTCCTAAGATTTTAGGCGGAATGGGAATTGTAATTCTGTCTACTTCTCGGGGTATAATGACAGATCGAGAAGCTCGACTAGAACGAATTGGAGGAGAAATTTTGTGTTATATATGGTGATCCTAAGGAAAATATAACATAAAAGAAACTTTCAGTAATACCACTAGGAATATCATGGGTAATTTAATCCTGAAATGTTTCAAATATTCAATTAAAAAATAAAAAAGGAATTTTTCTTTATGAAAAAAAAAAAAAAATACAATCAAAAAAATCCTAAGAAAGACAGGAAAGAGCAACAGAAACCTATATTTGAGGGAAAAATTGTCGAACCGATGAAAGATATCTTGTTCCATGTGTGCTTAGATGATACTAATGAAATTATTTTGGGTTATCTCTCTGGTAATATGCGCCGTAATCGTATACGTGTGATGTTGGGGGATAAAGTACTGATCGAAGTCCTTGAGGATAATTACAAAAAAGGTAGAATTATTTCTCGACTTCTCCCAGTACCAACCTCTGATTCACAGACTAGCGTGGAACAAATAAAGGATGATCCACAAGTAAAGGACCCTTCCGAATTATCCAAGGATACGGAAATTACAAATATAATAAGTAGTAATCCTCCTCAATCCTCGGATCAAGAGGAAAGAAGAAAAGAAAAAAGGAATACCAACGATAAAAATTCTAATAACCAAGATTTGGTAGATTAGGTCTCTCGATTTGGAACCCATTTCCAACGGATGAACGAGTCTTATTTTCTCCCAAGGATTTAGATGAAGAAAATAAGAAATCAAAAATATGAAAATTGGAGCATCAGTTCGTAAAATTTGTCAAAGATGTCGACTAGTTCGTAGGCGCAAACAACTTACAGTAATTTGTCCAAATCTAAAACATAAAAAAAGACAAGGTTAATCTTTTTCAAAAAGACTTGACTTTCGACTTTACTAATTCTAAATCACTTTGTTCAACGATTTTATTCATTGATACACGAAACAAAAAGTGTTATTGTTGGAGTGATACTTTCCAATTATTATTTTATTTGATACATTCTAAGCAATAAGATTGATGAATTCAAAGAAACGGAAAGAGAGGGATTCGAACCCTCGGTAAACAAGAGCCTACATAGCAGTTCCAATGCTACACCTTAAACCACTCGGCCATCTCTCCTACATAATCTTATTATGGATCAAAAAAGGAATGAATAGCGAATTTTCTTATTGCTAAAGCGTAAAGGGGCAAAGGTTTCATTCCATTGAAATAAGTCCTTTCTAGTTTTCCACTTTTCAACAAAAGGGATCTCAATCTTATAAAATATCCCAAAGATCTATTCCAAACTCATAAATTATCCCACCTCATAGATTTGTTTATTTTCATTATATAATGTGGAATATAGATATTATGCAAACAGAAAGTATAATTAGTACACTTTAATCTATTTTATGATAGATTACTAGTTTCATATATTTTAGAATAAAATGATTGATTACTCTAGATCATAACAAAATCAAAATTTCTGGAACTATCTGAATATAGAATCAAGTCAAATCTTTGATTATTAAACTTCACTGCACTATATGAAAAATTTGGCTAATTTGTATAATACATAATTCTAATTCAATTTCCACTATTTTATATATTTCTTTGTCCGTTATTAATATTATTTTGTATTTACTGTATATATATATATATTTCCTTTGTTTTTAAGACGAGCAAAGGATAATGAAAAGAATTATAGAATAGATTCCTAATTATGCCTAGATCTCGTATAAATGGAAATTTTATTGATAAAACTTTTTCCATTGTAGCCAATATCTTGTTGGGAATAATCCCAACAACTTCAGTAGAAAAAAAGGCATTTACCTACTACAGAGATGGTGCGATTTGATTTTTTTATTTTTGTTTTTTGTTTTTTTAGCCTCTACCTCTTTCTTATTAGAAGTTTTCCCGGATAAAAAGAATTCAATTATGTAAATAAACCTACGCTTGGTGAAGGTGAAGTTTGAAGGGGATAGAAAATCCCTTCTATCGTGTATCCTCGATTGATGCAATCTTAGATGCTTCCACTGTTGATTTGAGCATTAAGCAAAAGATTCCATCTATAGGTTCTGTCTTGGAGGTCAGCCTTACTCCTTTACTAGTACCATAGGTAGTATAGGGGAAAAAGCACTACACTTAGAAATCAACAATACAAAAACTTTGTTCAAAAATCCCCTTTTCCTTATCGGTATCGGGACTACCAAGAATGGCTAGGACAACAAACATCCATCTCACTCGTACTTTGGATACCCCATATAACCATCAAAGATCGTTGAAGTGACTAACTCCCAGAAATAGGAAGCGTTAAGAACAAAGGAATGATTGGACTTACCATTTCTATCTAATACGAATATGATGAATTGGTATCAAAAAAATGAAGGTTTACTAGGGATTTCTTGTAAAGATACTAGCTTCCTTCAGTTCATAATGAGATGAGAGTGGTTCGATTTTGGTTCTAAGTATTTTTTTTTCAGCATTATGAACAGAAGGTAGGAGCCGTATGAGATGAAAATCTCATGTACGGTTTTGGAACGGAGTAGAATGAACGACCGTAACGAATGTTGGCTCAATCCGAAGGAAATTATGCAGAAGCTTTGCAGAATTATTATGAAGCTACGCGATCAGAAATAGATCCTTATGATCGAAGTTATATACTTTATAACATAGGCCTTATACACACAAGTAATGGAGAGCATACAAAAGCTTTGGAATATTATTTTCGAGCATTAGAACGAAATCCATTTTTATCACAAGCTTTGAATAATATGGCCGTGATCTGTCATTACGTGCGACTATCTCTACTATAAGAAAGAAGAAAAAAAAGGGATCAAATCAACTAGTAAATACTAGAAAAAAATAGGGTTTCTACATATGGATCGTGCAAAGCAACGATTTTTATCAGCTGTAGCAAGGCAAGAGACGTCACGAAAATCGAAATTCAAAAGAAGGATATGGCCTATACTTTGTATTCTATGGATAAAAAATTAAATTGATAGAAGAAGCACCGTAAAGATCAATTAGCAAGCTATTAGATCAGTACAGCTAAGAACTGCTTACTTATGTCATAATATGGTACAAAAGTTCGTAATCTACTTATGTAATAGAGTGGATCTACTAAGATATAAAGCAGCGGTGTAGTATTAGATCCCAAAGATAGTAAGTTCTTTTTTCTTATGTAAAAAATTCTTTTTCAAAGATTCTATCTATAGAAATTTTCTATATGAGAGTGAGATAGTTACCTTTCAGAAAATCCTAAAGATATAGGAGCTGAGCTATTTATACTTGATTGCTCTGAAGATGGGAAGAAAAGATCAAACTTATTTGAGATCAAAATTAGGGTTTGAAACTTACTATAATTAAGTCACTTTTTCTTTTTTTTTTCTGATTGATCCTATCCAAAAGTAAGATAGAATTATAAGAAATATGATACAATACAGATGAGAAATCAAATTATCTAATTAGTAATTATCCAGTTATTAGTAATTATCCAGTTATTAGTAATTATCCAGTTAATTGTTAGTTATAGTAATAGTATAAATAAAGATAAGACAGAAGAAAAGACTAGATTTCTGAGCCGTATGAGGTGGAAAACTCTCAAGTACGGTTCTAAGGGAAGGAAAACCACCTCCTATTCCGACCGAGGAGAACAGGCCATTCTACAGGGAGATTCCGAAATTGCAGAGGTCTGGTCTAATCAAGCTGCTGAATATTGGAAACAAGCTATAGCACTTACTCCAGGTAATTATATTGAAGCATATAATTGGTTGAAGATTACAAAGCGTTTCAAACTTGAATAAAACTAATCGGTTTTTTATAAAGAAAAAGAAATTTGTGTGTGATCTAAATAATAATTCCTGATCGTTATTCTAGAAATGAGTAAGGAAAATCTGCCGTGAAATTCTACAGGTACTATAATCTATTATAGAACAAGCACAGGAGGGGGCGCCCAAAACACAGGAGGGGGCCTCTCTCTGATCACCCTAGTTCTCTACATAGTGGTGATTGCATTAAGAAAATACTTATTTCGGAGAATTGGTATTCCCGAAAAATACTTTGATATGGTTGATATTCTTTATTCTCAAAGCTTTTTATCGTCTTTCTAATTCTGTTCTTTTTCTGATGGCAAGAGATCATTTCAATTTTTTATGATGTATATGCTGTATTTCAGTATTTAATATAAGTATTTCATATATCTTCTATATTATTTTCTTTTTCAAAGAAAATAAGTAGATCTTTCCAAAAATAAAGAAGTCCATATAATTGATTGAAGCAATGACTACTCATGATTCCATATTGAATCAATTCCATACCGCTTATAAATTCTATTAGAAAGATTTGTTTTATGGTAAAACTTCGTTTGAAACGATGTGGTAGAAAGCAACGTGCGACTTGAAGACCAGAATTTGGCTGTGGAACTTGAACATCCACCGTTTTCTATAATCATGAAGATGCTCTTGGCTCGACATAATTTGTTCTGTTATAAACCTAATTCATGTTAGGTTGTCAATAAAATAAATAGTACATTATGAAGCTCGAGAAAAAAGCATTGATTTTTTTATCAAATAAGAGAAAGAATCTAGGGTTAGTGAAAATTAATAAGTTAGATCAACTTCTATTTATAAACAAGAAAAAAAAAAAAGGATATGTTGCTATCCTTTTGAAAGGAATAAAAGTTTCTGAAGTAATCTATAAACCTACTGATTTAATAAAGCAAAGATAAAGCAACAAAATAACACTATTTTCAATTGTCTTACCAATCCAATTAGATCATAATAACGAATCAAAATAGATTTGAGATGAGACAAATAAAAGAGTTTAGAGACAGCTCAAGAAATTGATAAGAATTTTCTTTTTCATTTTGTCAAAATTATCCAACTTGAGTCATGAGTACGAAATGATATTTATTTTTTTGTAAGGAAAGAAAAAAAAGGTATTCACTTGAAATCATAGTCTAATTCATGATTTTATGGATCTATTTTTCATTCTATAGATAAATTTGAATCATTTTTCTCGAGCCGTATGAGAAGAAAATCTCGTATACGTTTCTGAGGGGGGGCATTTTTTTTTATTTATATCTATCCCAATGAGCTACCTATCAAATCGTTGCAATTGATGCTCGCTCTCGAAGAGAAGGAAGAGCTCTTGGAAAAGTAGGTTTCTACGATCCGATAAGGAAAAAAAGTTCTTTGAATGTACCTGCTATTCTTTATTTTATTGAAAAAGGTGCTCAACCTACAAAAACTGTACATGATATTTTAAGAAAAGCCAAATTATTAAAATAACTTGAAGTAATCAGCCTCCCTTATTGGGAGGTTTGTTACTTCAATTATGGTTTCAAGAAAGATATTATATAGTGGTCCCCGGAAAAGGGTAGAAGAATAGGACCTATTATGGGACATGCAATGCATTATTGTACTACGATTTCTTTGAAAAGGTGTTCTTAGTGAATTATGGCGATTTCATCGTTTGATTCCAAAAGCTTGAAATGAATCCATTTTATTTTTTGGATTATTTCGTATAATAATAATAGACCGGTATTTTCTTTCAATCTTGAAAAAAGATTCGAATTCCAATATCAAGATTGAAAGAAAAATCATGAAATGGACATTTCCATATCTTTATAAAAAACAATAAAATAACAAATATGAAAAAAGTGAGACAAAAAATTAAGGCTCCATTTATGAATCGACTTCTTTCTTCTGGACGTTATCGTTTATACAAGACCGTACGAAAAATAAGAAAGGGAATTATTCATATTCAAGCGAGTAAAAATAATACGATTATAAGTGTTACAGATTTTAGAGGTCAGGTAGTTTCTTGGGATTCCGCTGGTGCTTCTCGATTTAAAGGCCCAAAAAGAGGAACACCCTACGCTGCTCAAATCGCAACGAGACATGCTATTTATATGTTAGTGAAACAAGGTATGAGAGAAGCACAACTTAGGATCAAAGGTGCCGGTTCCGGAAGAGATGCAGCATTAAGAACCGTTCTTCGGAGTGGTTTAAAAGTAAAATCCATACGTGATGTAACACCCTTCCCACATAATGGCTGTCGATCCCCTAAACGAAGACGCGTGTAAGGGGGGAGGCCATGTCATCAGGAAAAAAAAGGCCCCAATTCCCGCCAAAAGGGATCATCCTTATCTCCAAACTTTGCTATTTGTGTTTACTTAATCTCGCCATTGCTGCCCGTATCTTTGAACTTTTGACAACGGACGAGCAATTTCGCGGGGATGTACAAAATTTGTCCAATTTGACGAAACAAGCAGATCTCGAATCCTGTCTACGATTAAGAGTCCTAATAGAAAGACAACATAACATTGACCGAGATTATCTATACTTAAGGGACCGCTTGGAAGAATATATAAAAATGACTGTAGACAAAGGCTTAATCAGAAGCAACGAAGTCAATCTTCTAATGGGATTTTGGAACGGAAAAACACTTCTTTCTTACTGGAGGAACCAAATAGATTTCAGCAAAATGCTCCAAAAATACCCTGCCTCTCACTGGTGTGCTTTGACCTTTCTGCATATATCAGATATAAACCTCTTCCAAGATATTAAAGAACATAATAGGAAAATCGACAAAGCGTGTGTGGATTTCTTCCAGGCAAAAAGCAAGGAAGAGGAGCGACAAATTGAAAGACTCATTGCATTTGAGGTTATTGCAAAAACCGATTTTAGGATGGCAATTATGACTTTGTCTCAGATGTATCTGTCGTCCGAATTTAAGAAAATATCTCAAGTTAACCAAATTTGGATAATCCATCTATTGAAATTCGAGCGAATGTTAGGAGTCAGACTTAATATCAAGAATTTTAGACTGAATATCAAGAATTTTTTTTCTTAACAACATTTTGTTGAAGTATGGACGAATCTAAGCATGACACCGATAGAAGCACTTTATGAAGCTTCTCATAAATTATCTATATTATTTCAAATTGG